TGAAGTCAAGCATATAGAAGAGAAAGAGCGAAGAATTGAAAGAATGGTTCGGAACAAAGAAATGGAAGAACTAGAACCGTATGGATTTCCAAAGACTCCATGGATAGGAACTAAAAACGAGATATCGAAGTAGTTCTGATGATTCAGTATATCATCACTTCAATTCGGAGTTCTTAGTTACTTTGACCGGGTGGATCTTAGTGATGGAATAATAAGTAATAATTCATTGGTTGATTGTATCATTAACCATTTCTTTATTTTGGTGCGAGGAACTTACCATGAATCCACTGATTTCTGCCGCTTCCGTTATTGCTGCTGGATTGGCCGTAGGGCTTGCTTCTATTGGACCTGGAGTTGGTCAAGGTACTGCTGCGGGCCAAGCCGTAGAAGGTATCGCGAGACAACCAGAAGCAGAGGGTAAAATACGAGGTACTTTATTGCTTAGTCTGGCTTTTATGGAAGCTTTAACAATTTACGGACTGGTCGTGGCATTAGCGCTTTTATTTGCGAATCCTTTTGTTTAATCCTATTCTATAAACGTGAAAATACGTACTTCTTTTCTTATTTTATTGCCGTCGACTTACCGCTTGCTTCTTCGAATTATATCAAAACTTCACTCCACTTCTTCGTTGAGACAATACTCCGGGGAAGGTCTGATTTGAGGATGAGGAATTAGTAGATCCACTCGCTTTCTCACTTCCCGTCCTTAATTTAATGGAAACCCCTTTTGACTTTTAGGAAGCGTTGCAGGTATTTCGCAATTGACATGAAACCGGGGACCTAATAAGTATCTTATTGGGAACTTCAATTGAAATAAAATAATACTAAAGAATCCATTTTTGAAATTTGAAAATGATTTCAAATGAAATGAATATATTCATATTTAAAATAAGTCAATTAATAAAAAAAAAGAAATCAATAATAAAAAAACAGGACGAAGTAATACAAAAAGAACTCTGTTCGATTTTGTTAGTCCTATCTATAAGAGGAGAGCATATGAAAAATGTAACCGATTCTTTCGTTTCCTTGGGTTACTGGCCATCCGCCGGGAGTTTCGGGTTGAATACCGATATTTTAGCAACAAATCTAATAAATCTAAGTGTAGTGCTTGGTGTATTGATCTTTTTTGGAAAGGGAGTGTGTGCGAGTTGTGTATTTCAAGAATAGGCTGGATCCAACCGGCTGCATTTTCTTTTTTTTTTTTTATTTATAAATAGGGAAGAAAGGTGCACGATCTCGACGAATTACTTCTGAATAAATTAAGAAATCATATGTAAGAACCATAGCATTTCGTGACTCATTGGTAAATCAACTTTGATTCTCTATCAACCAATAATGTGGGACCATTAACATGGTTAAAGCTAAACCGCCTGAAGTCCAGGCACAACATGGTACTCTTTCTACCACTACGTTAGTACGGAGATGGTTTCAAAATGAATAGTTGGCAATTTATCCGATATAGAACACTCATATCGATAAAATGATTTGAACCATTTACTGGAAAAATGGGTGTCTCGCCCTTTTTTTATCCAATGCTGAATCGACGACCTATGTATAAAATAAGAAGAATTTTTTGGATTTGAAGAAAAAAAAAACAACTTTGCTGACAATTACAGATTTTTTTTTGTCTGGTCGGAAGAGTCCTCTGAATATTCTGGTCTTGTATCAGTTTCCATATCTTGGAATACGAACAGAGAAGAGAGGGTAGGCTCATTACATTAAAAGATATGGGAATGCTCATAACATAAGTAACTGAGCGTGAGAGCCAAATGAATCGAAAGATTCATGTTTGGTTCGGGAAGAGATCATGGAAGTGAAGTTGTGAAATGAATGGGAAAATAATCTACTTTCATTAAGTGATTTATTAGATAATCGAAAACAGAGGATTCTGAGTACTATTCGAAATTCAGAAGAACTACGCGGAGGAGCTATTGAGCAGCTCGAAAAAGCCCGGGCTCGCTTACGGAAAGTGGAAATGGAAGCAGATGAGTTTCGAGTGAATGGATACTCTGAGATAGAACGAGAAAAACAGAATTTGATTAATGCCACTTATGAGAATTTGGAACGATTAGAAAATTACAAAAATGAAACCATTCATTTTGAACAACAAAGAGCAATTAATCAGGTCCGACAGCGAGTTTTCCAACAAGCCTTACAAGGAGCTCTAGGAACTCTGAATAGTTGTTCGAACAGCGAGTTACATTTACGCACCATCAGTGCTAATATTGGCATGCTCGGGGCCATGAAAGAAATAACTGATTAGCCCTTTTACTGTAGGCATTATTTTTTTTTTTTTTTTTTTTCTCCCGAAAAATAATTAAGAGACACTAATGGTAACCATTCGAGCCGACGAAATTAGTAATATTATCCGTGAACGTATTGAACAATATAATCGAGAAGTCACGATTGTGAATACCGGCACCGTACTTCAAGTAGGCGATGGCATTGCTCGTATTCATGGTCTTGATGAAGTAATGGCAGGGGAATTAGTAGAATTTGA